ACCTCGTGTCAGAAGTGAGAAATTCTATGGCTCGAATCTTTAGTATTCTCTTATTTATTACCTGTGTCTACGATTTAGGCAGAATACCGTCACCCATCCTTACTAAGAAACTGAAAGAAACCTCAGAAACGAAAGAAAGAGGGGAAAGCGAGGAAGAAACAGATATAGAAATAGAAACAACTTTCGAAACGAAGGAGACTAAAGAGGAACAAGAGGGATCCACCGAAGAAGATCCTTCTCCTTCCCTTTTTTCGGAAGAAAAGGAGGATCAAGTTTATGAAACTTCTTATCCGGATGGGAATCAAGAAAATTCTACGTTAGAAATACTTCAAAATAAAGAAGAAAAAAACCTCTTCTGGTTTGAAAAACCTCTTGTGACTCTTCTTTTCGATTATAAACAAAGGAAGCGCCCTTTTCGATATATAAAAAATAATCGATTTGAAAACTCAGCTATAAAAACCGAAATTTCACAATATTTTTTTTACACATGCCGAAGTGATGGAAAACAACGAATATCTTTTACATATCCACCCAGTTTGTCAACTTTTTTGGAAATGATCCAAAGAAAGATGTTTTTATCTATAACAGAAAAAAAAAAACCTTCTGCGGAATTATATAATAATTGGATTGATACCAATAAACAAAAAGAAAACCATTTAAGCAACGAATTTCGAAATAGAATAGAAATTCTAGATCGAGGATTTCTTACTTTAGATGTACTCGAAAAAAGAATTAGATTGTACCTGTGTAATGAACAGACTCAAAAAGAATACTTGCCTAAAAAATATGACCCCTTCTTGAACGGACCTTATCGGGGAAAAATCAAATTTGATTTTTCCCCTTCAATTCTAAATAAAATTTCCACAAGCAATTCGATGGAAATTTTTTGTATAAATAAAATTCATGGTATCCTTCTTGCTACTGGTTATCAAGAATTTGAACAAAAAACAGCAATGGATATGCTTGATAGAAAATTATTATCAGCATCAAATTTCCATTTGAAAAAATTTTCTGTATTTCCAGAACCAGAACAAGGAAAAAAAATCAATTCAAAATCAAAAGATCAAACAAAATTTTTACAACTTTTATTCAATATAGTTATAAAAGATCCCAACGATCAAACAACCCGAAAAAAATCTGTTGGACTAAAAGAAATCAATAAAAAAGTTCCTCGATGGTCATACAAATTAATCAGCGATTTAGAATACCAAGAGGATGAAGATGCGACGGGGTATAATGAGATTCGTTCAAGAAAAGCCAAACGTGTAGTGATTTTTACTGATAATAACGAAAGTAATAATCCTGATCAAGCAGACGAGATATCTTTGATACGTTATTCGCAACAATCAGATTTTCGTCGAAATATAATCAAAGGCTCCGTGCGCGCCAAAAGGCGGAAAACTCCTATTTTGGAACCGTTTCAAGCAAACGCACACTCCCCTCTTTTTTTGGACAGAATAGACAAAGTCTTTTTTTTTTCTTTTGATATCTTCGGTCTGGCGAAATTCATTTTTAGAAATTGGATGGGGAAAAACACAGAATTCAAAATTTCGGATTATGTAGAGGAAGAAAGAAAAGAAAAAGGGAAAAAGGAGGTGGACAAAAGAGAAGAGAAAGCGCGGATAGAAATAGCGGAATCCTGGGATAGTATTCTCTTTGCTCAAGCAATAAGAGGTTTCTTATTATTAACCCAATCAATTCTTAGAAAATATATTATATTACCTTCATTGATAATAACTAAGAATGTTGGCCGTATGCTATTATTTCAATTTCCTGAATGGTCCGAGGATTTCAAAGATTGGAATAGAGAAATGTATGTTAAATGTACTTATAATGGTGTTCAATTATCCGAAACAGAATTTCCAAAAAACTGGTTAAAAGACGGCATTCAAATTAAAATCCTATTTCCTTTCTGTCTGAAACCCTGGCACGGGTCTAAGCAGGGATCCTCAGATAAAGATCCGATGAAAAACAAAGAGCAAAAAGCGGACTTTTGTTTTTTAACAATTTGGGGAATGGAAGCGAAACTTCCTTTTGGTTCTCCCCGAAAACGACCTTCTTTTTTTGAACCTCTTTTAAAAGAATTCCGAAAAAAAATTCGAAAATGGAAAAAGACTGGCTTTCTAGTTTTAAAAGAAAAAAAAAAGATCTTTCTAACATTTTCAAAAGAAACAAAAAAATGGGTTATCAAACGTACTTTTTTTATAAAAAGAGTAATAAAAGAACTTTCAAAAAGAACTCTAATTCCATTATTTGGATTACAAGAAGTATATGAATCGATTGAAACTAAAAACGAAAAAGATTCGACAATCATTAATAAGAATCGGCCAGTTGATGAATCCTCCATTCAAATTCAATCTACAACTACAGATTGGACAAATTATTCACTAATTGAAAAAAAAACAAAAAACCTGGCTAATAGAACAAGAACAATCAGAAATCAAATAGAAAAAATAAAAATTACAAAAGACAAGAAAAAGGAATCTCTAACTTCAGAAATAAATATTATTCCTAAGAAAAAAAATTATAATGCTAAAAGATTCGACCAAAACATTTGGCAAATATTAAAAAGAAGAAATACTAGATTAATCCGTAAATCGAACTCTTTTATTAAATTTTTCGGCGAAAGGATCCGCGTGGATATCCTTCTATGTATTAGTAATATTCCCAGAATCAATACACAAATTTTTCTTGAATCAACAAAAAAAATTCTTAATAAATACATTTACAATAATGAAACAAATCAAGAAAGAATTGATAAAACAAATCAAAATACAATTGATTTTATAAAGTCAATTTCAAATAAGAATTCAAATTTTTTTTTTGACTTATTCTCCTTGTCACAAGCATATGTATTTTACAAAATATCCCAAACCCAAGTTATTAACTTGTATAAATTAAGATCCGTCCTTCAATATCAAGATAGAACATCTCTTTTTTTTAAGAATGAAATAAAAGATTTTTTTGGAGTGGAGAGAATATTTCATTCCGAATTAAAACATAATAAACTTTATCAATGGAAAAACTGGTTAAGGGGTCATTATCAATACAATTTATCTCAAATTAGATGGTCTAGATTAGTACCACAAAAATGGCGAAATAGAGTGAATCCGCGTCGTATGGCTCAAAATAAAGATTTAAAAAGGGGGAGTTCTTATCAAAAAGAAAATGATTCTAAAGCGAATCCATTACCAAAGAAAAAAAAGAATTTTAAAAAACACTATAGATATGATCTTTTATCATATAAATTTATTAATTATGAAGATAAGAAGAATTCCTATATTTATGAATCACCATTACAAGTAAATAATAACCAAGAGATTTCTTATAATTACAACACACATAAACGTAAATTTTTGACTATGCTGAAAAGTATCTTTATCAATAATTATCCAGGACAAGATAATATTACGGATACGGGTTTTGAAAAAAATCCGAATAGAAAATATTTTGATTGGAGAATTCTCCATTTTTGTCTTAGAAATAAGATCGATATTGAGGCCTGGGTCAATATTGACACCAACAGTAATAAAAATACTAAGGCTAGTAATTATCAAAAGGTTGATAAAACAGATAAAAAAGCATTTTTTTCTATCACGATTCATCAAGATCAAGAAATCAACCCATCCAATAAAAAAAGATTTGATTGGATGGGAATGAATGAAGAAATACTAAATCGTCCGATATCGAATCTGGAACTTTGGTTCTTCTCCGAATTTGTACTACTTTATAATGCATATAAAAAAAAACCCTGGGTCATACCGATCAAATTACTTCTTTTAAACTTTACGGAAAATGGCAATGTTAGTGAAAATATCAAGGGAGAACAAAAAGGAGATTTTTTCAAATCATCGAATGAAAAAAAATTGGAAAATAAAGAAAAAAAAGAAACCGCAGGTCAAGGGGATGTTAGGTTGGTTCTCTCAAACCAAGAAAAAGGTATTGAAAAAGATTATACAAGATCAAAGATAATAAAACATAAAAAGAAAAAGAGTAATACAGAAATAGAACTAAATTTCTTACTAAAAAAGTATTTGCTTTTTCAATTGAGATGGGATGATTCTGTAAATCAAAGAATACTAAATAATATCAAGGTATATTGTCTTCTGCTTAGAGTGATAAATCCAAAAGAAATTACTATATCTTCTATTCAAGGAGGAGAAATGAGTTTAGATATAATGCTGACTCAGAAAAATTTATCTCTTGCAGAATTGATTAAAAAGGGGATTTTAGTCATTGAACCGATTCGTCTATCTGTAAAAAATGATGGACAATTTATTATGTATCAAACCATAAGTATTTCATCGATTCAGAAGAGTAAGCACCAAATTAATCAAAGATACGAAAAAACAAAATATGTTGATAAAAAAAGTTTTAAAAAATGCATTTCAAGGCATCGAAGAATAGCCGGAAATAGAGACAAAAATCATTATGATTTACTTATTCCTGAAAATATTTTATCGTCTAAACGTCGCAGAGAATTGAGAATTCTAATTTGTTTCAATTCAAAGAATAGGAATGGTATAAATAAAAATCCAGTATTTTGGAATGTGAATAACATAAAAAATTGCGATCAAGTTCTGGATGAACGCAAACATCGTGATAAAGATAAGTTAATTAAATTAAAATTCTTTCTTTGGCCCAATTACCGATTAGAGGACTTGGCTTGTATAAATCGCTATTGGTTTGATACCAATAACGGGAGCCGTTTCAGTATGATAAGGATCCGTATGTATCCACTATTTAAAATTGGATAATGTAATGGTATATTTTTTTCCTATATATCCTGTTCTATATCTGTTATATGAAAGCAAACAGAAAATGATGTATCAAAAGGACTCAACTGAATTTTATTATTTTGTGAATGCCACGATGAAATCGAAAATTGAGTCGATCGTTGATTAATTAGTTTTATTTAATAAAATTAGAAGTCCAAAATGAAATTCTGTATACCAGATTAAAATGGTCAATATTATTATTATTACTGATTAGTAAAATTCATATCTTAATTAAAAAAAGATAAGGGGAGGCGGATTTCGTTTTATGGTAAAAAATTCAGTCATCTCAGCTATTTCGCAAAAAGAGGGATCCGTTGAATTTCAAGTATTCAATTTCACCAATAAGATACGAAGACTTACTTCACATCTGGAATTGCACAGAAAAGACTACTTATCTCAGAGAGGTCTACGGAAAATTCTAGGAAAACGTCAAAGGCTGCTGGCTTATTTGTCAAAGAAAAATAAAGTACGTTATAAAGAATTAATCGGTCGGTTGGATATTCGGGAACTAAAAACTCATTAATTTGAAGAACTTTAATTATTTGATTTATTAAATCTTGAATTTTGATGAATTTCTTTTCGTTTTCAGCAACTCATGGACAAATGAATCGGGGAAAAACTTATGAATGTACCAGTTAAAAGAAAGGACCTCATGATGGTAAATATGGGTCCTCACCACCCATCAATGCATGGTGTTCTTCGACTCATAATTACTCTAGATGGTGAGGATGTTATTGACTGTGAACCAATACTGGGCTATTTACACAGGGGAATGGAAAAAATTGCAGAAAACCGAACAATTATACAATATCTGCCTTATGTAACACGTTGGGATTATTTAGCTACTATGTTCACTGAAGCAATAACCGTAAATGCACCAGAGCGATTAGGAAATATTCAAGTACCTAAAAGAGCCAGCTATATTAGAGTAATCATGTTGGAGTTGAGTCGTATAGCTTCTCATTTATTATGGCTTGGTCCCTTTATGGCAGATATTGGTGCACAGACCCCTTTCTTCTATATTTTTCGAGAAAGAGAATTAATATATGATCTATTCGAAGCTGCCACCGGTATGAGAATGATGCATAATTATTTTCGTATCGGAGGGGTGGCTGCTGATCTACCTCATGGCTGGATAGATAAATGTTTTGATTTCTGTGATTATTTTTTAACAGGAGTTGCTGAATATCAAAAACTTATTACGCGAAATCCTATTTTTTTAGAGCGGGTGGAAGGGGTAGGCATTATTGACGGAGAGGAAGCAATAAATTGGGGTTTATCAGGACCAATGCTGCGAGCTTCCGGAATACAATGGGATCTTCGTAAAGTAGATCGTTATGAGTGTTACGACGAATTTGATTGGGAAGTTCAGTGGCAAAAAGAAGGAGATTCATTAGCTCGTTATTTAGTCCGAATCAGTGAAATGACGGAATCTGTAAAAATTATTCAACAGGCTCTAGAAGGAATTCCGGGAGGGCCTTATGAAAATTTAGAAATCCGGTGCTTTGATAGAGCAAGGGATCCTGAATGGAATGATTTTGAATATCGATTCATTAGTAAAAAACCCTCTCCTACTTTTGAATTGTCGAAACAAGAACTTTATGTGAGAGTCGAAGCCCCAAAGGGAGAGTTGGGAATTTTTCTAATAGGGGATCAAAGCGTTTTTCCTTGGAGATGGAAAATCCGCCCGCCGGGTTTTATCAATTTGCAAATTCTTCCTCAGTTAGTTAAAAGAATGAAATTGGCTGATATTATGACGATACTAGGTAGTATAGATATCATTATGGGAGAAGTTGATCGTTAAAATGATAATTGATACAACAGAACTCAATTCTTTTTCAAAATTGGAATACTTAAAAGAAGCCTATGGGATCATAGGGATGCTTATCCCTATTTTGATTCTTGTATTCGGAATCACAATAGGTGTACTAGTAATTGTATGGTTAGAAAGAGAAATTTCCGCAGGGATACAACAACGTATTGGACCTGAATACGCCGGTCCTTTAGGAATTCTCCAAGCTCTAGCAGATGGGACAAAATTACTTTTCAAAGAAAATCTTCTTCCATCTAGAGGAGATACTCGTTTATTTAGTATCGGGCCATCCATAGCAGTCATATCAATTCTACTAAGTTATTCGGTAATTCCTTTTAGTTATCGGCTTATTCTAGCCGATCTCAATATTGGCGTTTTTTTATGGATCGCTATTTCAAGTATTGCTCCCATTGGACTTCTTATGTCCGGATATGGATCAAATAATAAATATTCCTTTTTAGGTGGTTTACGAGCCGCTGCTCAATCGATTAGTTATGAAATACCATTAACTCTATGTGTGTTATCAATCTCTCTACGTGCGACTCGTTAAGACATAAATCTTTCCCTATTTCCTTTCTTGTCTTTCTAGGAAATAAGTTGAATGAATTGAATATATATCTGTTTTTTTGTTCAGCATTCGGATTGATGAACTAAATCAGAAGTTATATGAGTGAAAGAAAACAGCTTATCAATTTGCAGTAAAAAGATTGAGTCTCATTTCCTATGTACAAGGGTTAAGCAGAATAAAACATAAACAATAAAGACTATTTATCCCCGGATTCGTTGATTGCTCATCACGGCTTGAAGCGGGTTCAAAAAATCCACTGTATGGAATTTTTACTACCGTTTAGATGTATTAGCATATACCATAACAGGGGGTTGAGCAAGAATAAGTGGATGGTTAGGAAAACCAAGGTACACAAAGGGTTAGTAATGGAGATTGTGTAAATGAGACATTTTTCTTTTTACCTAACAAAGAATACTAATGGGGCTTTAAGTTGGTAGAAATGATCAGGCAGTACTTCCCAGGATTCCGGCCCAGAGTATGTCCTATCCACCTATTAAAAAAATAACTAACCGAAACGAAATAATCCTTTTTTTTTTGAAATCCCCTTTGAGAAAAAAGAATAGAAATGAAAATATATATAGATGGAATTCTTATCATAATTCATGAATTAATGTAATGTCGAATTCTTTTTCGTAATCGAAAACAACAGGTCGAAATAGCGCTACTGCAAAGAGTAAGAGTATTTTATTGAAGGATTAAGTTATTACTCAAAAAAGAAACATTTAATTTCAATTATTAAATTTAAGAAGGGATGAGATCAATTCAGAAGTACTTTTTTTAGTCTAACGGACAGAATTCCAGCGGTCTAATTGGGACCTTTTGATAGATTTTGACTCTATCCATCCTACAAACATAAACATATCAAAATAAATGGGTTCGGTCCTTAGATTTATTTGCGATTCTCGAGGAGCCGTATGAGGTGAAAATCTCATGTACGGTTCTGTAATAGCGATGCAAATAGTGATGTTATCATCGACTATGATTATCTAACAGTTCAAGTACAGTTGATATAGTTGAGGCACAGTCAAAATATGGTTTTTGGGGTTGGAATTTGTGGCGTCAACCTATAGGGTTTGTCATTTTTCTAATTTCCTCCCTAGCAGAATGTGAGAGATTGCCTTTTGATTTACCAGAAGCGGAAGAAGAATTAGTAGCGGGTTATCAAACTGAATATTCAGGTATCAAGTTTGGTTTATTTTATGTTGCTTCCTATCTAAATCTACTAGTTTCTTCTTTTTTTGTAACCATTCTTTACTTGGGCGGCTGGAATTTTTCTATTCCCCATATACTCGCCCCTACACTTTTTGAGATAAATAAAATAGGCGGAGTTTTTGGAATGACAATTGGTATCTTTATTACATTAATGAAAACTTATTTGTTCTTGTTCATTCCTATCGCAACAAGATGGACTTTACCTAGATTGAGAATGGATCAATTATTAAATTTTGGATGGAAATTTCTTTTACCTATTTCTCTAGGGAATTTATTATTAACAACCTCTTTCCAACTTCTTTCATTGTAAATACACTATTCTAGAATTCGCAACTTGTTTCAAACAAGAGAAAGAAATAGATATAAAATTATTCATCGATATTCACGATATGTTCCCTATGGTAACCGGGTTCATGAATTATGGTCAACAAACAGTACGAGCCGCAAGATACATTGGTCAAAGTTTCATGATTACCTTATCCCACACAAATCATTTACCGGTAACTATCCAATATCCTTATGAAAAATTGATCACATCGGAGCGTTTCCGCGGCCGAATCCACTTTGAATTTGATAAATGCATTGCTTGCGAAGTATGTGTTCGTGTATGTCCTATAGATTTACCTGTTGTCGATTGGAAATTGGAAACAGATATTCGAAAGAAACGGTTGCTTAATTACAGTATTGATTTCGGAATCTGTATATTTTGTGGTAATTGTGTTGAGTATTGTCCAACAAACTGTTTATCAATGACTGAAGAATATGAACTTTCTACTTATGATCGTCATGAATTGAATTATAATCAAATTGCTTTGGGTCGTTTACCAATGCCAGTAATTGACGATTACACAATTCGAACCGTTTTGAATTCGCCTCAAATAAAAAATGGATAACTCCTTTGATTCAAGAATAATTTCCAATTACCAAGGCTCCGGTTTGAGGATGAGTTTTTTCTTTTTTTTTTGTCAATAAAATAACTACAATCCAAATCCCAACTATTCGTTAATTGGCGAGAATCCAGGCTTAATTTGGGTTGAAAATCTAGTCATATTCCAAAAGAAATATAGAATATAGTTTTTCGAGCTGCCATTTCGGATATCGGATAAAGGACGGGGTTGTCTGAATAATTGTACCTGCAGCAATCCACACCCATTAGAATTTACTTCAAATTAGGAAGAAAAATGGGGTAACTTAACTTTCTTTTTCCTGATCAAGTCAATAAGGTCATGAAACATTTCAATTTATTTATTTCTTTACATAGAATGGATTTACCCGGACCAATACACGATTTTCTGTTAGTCTTTCTGGGATCGGGTCTTATATTAGGAGGTCTGGGGGTAGTATTACTTACTAATCCAATTTATTCTGCCTTTTCGTTGGGATTGGTTCTTGTTTGTATATCCTTATTTTATATTTCATCAAACTCCCATTTTGTAGCTGCTGCGCAGCTCCTTATTTACGTGGGAGCTATAAACATTTTAATCATATTTGCTGTAATGTTTATGAAGGGTTCCCAATATTCCGAAGATTTTCATCTTTGGAATATTGGGAATGGGGTTACTTCAATAGTTTGTACAAGTATTTTTGTTTCACTAATGACTACTATTTCAGATACCTCATGGTATGGGATTATTTGGACTACAAGATCAAACCAGATTATAGAGCAAGATTTGATAAGTAATAGTCAACAAATTGGGATTCATTTATCAACCGATTTTTTTCTTCCGTTTGAGCTTATTTCAATAATTCTTTTAGTTGCTTTGATAGGTGCAATTGCTGTAGCTCGGCAGTAATAAATCGTTAAAACTCGTACTCAAAATCAAACTAACTTTGTTCTGTGTTATCATATCCATTTATTTCCCTTCAATTCTATTTAAATTAAAGGTTGTTCCTGGATACACTAGTCAATTGAATCGGTTAAATTAAATTGTTGTTCATATTGAAATGACTTAAGATTAATAAGGAGTCGGTCAATGATACTCGAGCATGTACTTGTTTTGAGTGCCTATTTATTTTCTATCGGTATCTATGGGTTGATCACGAGCCGAAATATGGTTAGAGCCCTTATGTGTCTTGAACTTATACTGAATGCAGTTAATCTAAATTTCATAACATTTTCTGATTTTTTTGATAGTCGCCAATTAATAGGAGACATTTTCTCCATTTTTGTTATAGCTATTGCAGCCGCTGAAGCAGCTATCGGACTGGCTATTGTTTCGTCAATTTATCGTAATAAAAAATCAATTCGTATCAATCAATCGAATTTGTTGAATAAGTAGTTGTAATAAATAGTATTAATTCCGGAAATTCTAATATTCATCAATTTTTTGATTAGCATGTATAATACGTAATGTATGACTATGCTCATATTTGCGAAAACAGAAGAAATCAAAGTATCTTGGCCCCCTCTCATGAACCGATCCAGAAATAGATTAATTCGCAAAATTCTGGTAAATCATTGATTCATCTGGTAACTATGATTCATTTACAAATCTACTCGATCGAAATTTTATGATGTTTAAAAATTTATAGATCAAATGTCACATTCAGTAAAGATTTATGATACATGTATAGGGTGTACTCAATGTGTTCGGGCTTGTCCTACAGATGTATTAGAAATGATACCTTGGGATGGATGTAAAGCTAAACAAATCGCTTCTGCTCCAAGAACCGAAGACTGTGTCGGTTGTAAAAGATGCGAATCCGCCTGCCCAACAGATTTCTTGAGTGTGCGGGTTTATTTATGGCATGAAACAACTCGCAGCATGGGTCTAGCTTATTGATACATTCCAGAAAATCCTTTACAAATCTATTTTTTTTTTTTTTTACCGACAAAACCCTTGCTCAAAATAATATATTTTGCGCTTTTTTATTTTTGAGTACGGGTTTTCTGGTCTAAGTGTATCTTGTCTTTACCACGAATTATTTTCCTTGGTTAACAATAATTGTAGTTTTGCCGATATTCGCGGGTTCCTTAATTTTCCTTCTCCCTTATAGGGGAAATAAGATAATTAGATGGTATACAATATGTATATGTATATTAGAACTTCTTCTGACGGCATACGTATTCGGTTATCATTTTCAATTGGACGATTCATTAGTCCAACTGGCGGAGGATTATAAATGGATTAATTTTTTTGATTTTTACTGGAGATTAGGAATAGACGGACTTTCTATAGGACCCATTTTACTGACGGGATTTATCACCACTTTAGCTACTTTAGCGGCTCGGCCAGTTACTCGAGATTCCCGTTTATTCTATTTCTTGATGTTAGCGATGTACAGCGGTCAAATAGGATCGTTTTCTTCTCAAGACCTTTTACTTTTTTTTATCATGTGGGAATTAGAATTAATTCCTGTTTATCTACTTTTATCCATGTGGGGAGGAAAGAAACGCCTGTACGCGGCTACAAAATTTATTTTGTATACTGCCGGGGGTTCCATTTTTCTCTTAGTAGGCGTTTTGGGTATCGGTTTATATGGTTCCAATGAACCGACATTAAATTTTGAAACATCATTGAATCAATCGTATCCTGTAGCATTGGAAATAATATTCTATATTGTATTTCTTATTGCTTTTGCTGTCAAATCGCCGATTATACCCCTCCATACATGGTTACCAGACACTCATGGAGAAGCACATTACAGTACTTGTATGCTTCTAGCCGGAATCTTATTAAAAATGGGAGCGTATGGGTTGATTCGGATCAATATGGAATTATTACCTCGCGCTCATTCTATATTTTCTCCCTGGTTGCTGATAGTAGGTACAATACAAATAATTTATGCCGCTTTAACATCTCCAGGTCAACGTAATTTGAAAAAAAGAATAGCCTATTCTTCTGTATCTCATATGGGTTTCATAATTATAGGAATTGGCTCTCTAACCGATATGGGACTCAACGGAGCCATTTTCCAAATAATCTCTCATGGATTTATTGGCGCTGCGCTTTTTTTCTTAGCCGGAACAAGTTATGATAGAATACGTCTTGTTTATCTCGACGAAATGGGCGGAATCGCTATCCCAATGCCAAAAATATTCACGATGTTCAGTATCTTATCGATGGCTTCTCTTGCGTTACCGGGTATGAGTGGGTTTGTTGCAGAATTAATAGTCTTTTTTGGAATA